GCTAACGTAGCTTAACTAAAGCATAACACTGAAGATGTTAAGACGGACCCTAGAAAGGTCCCGCAAGCATAAAGGCTTGGTCCTGACTTTACTGTCAGCTTTAGCTAAACTTACACATGCAAGTCTCCGCACCCCCGTGAGAATGCCCACAGTTTTCCACCCGAAAACAAGGAGCCGGTATCAGGCACATTCCACTATAGCCCATGACACCTTGCTTAGCCACCCCCTCAAGGGAATTCAGCAGTGACAGACATTAAGCCATAAGTGAAAACTTGACTTAGTTAAAGCCAACAGGGCCGGTAAAACTCGTGCCAGCCACCGCGGTTATACGAGAGGCCCAAGTTGACAGACACCGGCGTAAAGAGTGGCTAGGGAAAAATTACTACTAAAGCCGAACACCTTCAGAACTGTCATACGTTCCCGAAGATAAGAAGCCCCACCACGAAAGTGACTTTATATTACCCGACCCCACGAAAGCTGTGAAACAAACTGGGATTAGAGACCCCACTATGCCCAGCCCTAAACTTTGATAGCAATTTACACCCGCTATCCGCCAGGGGACTACGAGCATTAGCTTAAAACCCAAAGGACTTGGCGGTGCTTTAGACCCACCTAGAGGAGCCTGTTCTAGAACCGATAACCCCCGTTAAACCTCACCCTCCCTTGCTTTTCCCGCCTATATACCGCCGTCGTCAGCTTACCCTGTGAAGGACCTATAGTAAGCAAAACCAGTAAAACCCAAAACGTCAGGTCGAGGTGTAGCATATGAGAGGGGAAGAAATGGGCTACATTCCCTGTACACAGGGAACACGAACGACGTAATGAAACGTACATCAGAAGGAGGATTTAGCAGTAAGCAGAAAATAGAGAGTTCTACTGAAACTGGCCCTGAAGCGCGCACACACCGCCCGTCACTCTCCCCAAGCCAACAACATTTCTAATTCATAATATCCCTTTCCGGTAAAGGGGAGGCAAGTCGTAACATGGTAAGTGTACCGGAAGGTGCACTTGGAAAAATCAGAGCGTAGCTAAGACAGAAAAGCATCTCCCTTACACTGAGAAGTCACCCGTGCAAATCGAGTCGCCCTGACGCCCAACAGCTAGCTCACCCCAACAATACCAACATTCCACTACCCATACCCCTACAAATACTTCAGCCCAAAAATAAACCATTCTTCCTCCCAAGTACGGGCGACGAAAAAGGACCTACGAAGCAATAGAGAAAGTACCGCAAGGGAAAGCTGAAAGAGAAATGAAACAACTCAGTAAAACACCAAAAAGCAGAGATTACTTCTCGTACCTTTTGCATCATGATTTAGCAAGAAATACTTAAGCAAAAAGCATTAAAGTTTAATACCCCGAAACTAAGTGAGCTACTCCAAGACAGCCTAATTATGGGGCAAACCCGTCTCTGTGGCAAAAGAGTGGGAAGAACTTTGAGTAGAGGTGACAGACCTACCGAACTTAGTTATAGCTGGTTGCTTGGGAACTGAATAGAAGTTCAGCCCTTTATAATTCTTCCCTCCCCTCAGCCCTAAGCTCAAAACAGACAAAAAGAATTTAAAGGAGTTAGTCAAAGGGGGTACAGCCCCTTTGAAACAAGATACAACTTTTACAGCAGGGTAAAGATCACAACAAATTAAAGGTAAATGTTTTAGTGGGCCTAAAAGCAGCCATCCAAACAGAAAGCGTTAAAGCTCAGACATTCCACCCCTCCTCCCAATACCGATAAAAATATCTTATCCCTCTAACCCTACCAGGCCGTCCCATTCTTACCACATGGGAGCGATTATGCTAAAATGAGTAATAAGAGAGTACCCGCCTCTCTCCTTGCACACACGTACATCGGAACGAACCCCCACCGAACATTAACGACCCCAAAACAAAGAGGGAACTGGACAAAAAACAAATAACCAGAAAACCATCCAACAACCCACCGTTAACCCCACACTGGTGTGCCCAACAGGAAAGACAGAAAGAAAAAGAAGGAACTCGGCAAACATAAGCCTCGCCTGTTTACCAAAAACATCGCCTCTTGTTAAACAAAACATAAGAGGTCCCGCCTGCCCTGTGACTATATGTTTAACGGCCGCGGTATTTTGACCGTGCAAAGGTAGCGCAATCACTTGTCTTTTAAATGAAGACCCGTATGAATGGCACAACGAGGGCTTAACTGTCTCCTTTTTCCCGTCAATGAAATTGATCTCCCCGTGCAGAAGCGGGGATACACCCATAAGACGAGAAGACCCTATGGAGCTTCAGGCTTCTGAACAGACTATGTTAAGCCCCTAACACAAAAGACAAAACTAATTAGACCCCGTTCAAATGCCTTTGGTTGGGGCGACCGCGGGGAAATAAAAAACCCCCATGTGGACTAAGAACACAACTCCTCTTAAAGCCAAGAACTACCGCTCTAAGCAACAGAACTTCTGACCAAAAATGATCCGGCAAAGCCGATCAACGGACCGAGTTACCCTAGGGATAACAGCGCAATCCCCTTCTAGAGCCCATATCGACAAGGGGGTTTACGACCTCGATGTTGGATCAGGACATCCTATTGGTGCAGCCGCTATTAAGGGTTCGTTTGTTCAACGATTAAAGTCCTACGTGATCTGAGTTCAGACCGGAGTAATCCAGGTCAGTTTCTATCTATGTTACGATCTTTTCCAGTACGAAAGGACCGAAAAGAAGAGGCCCATGTTCCAAACACGCCTCCCCCTTATCTAATGAAGACAACTAAAATAGACAAAAAGGCGTCTCCCCAAGCTAAAGAGAAATAGCTTGTTAAGGTGGCAGAGCCCGGTCACTGCAAAAGACCTAAGCCCTTTCCACGGAGGTTCAATTCCTCCCCTTAACTATGACTACAACACTAATTACCTCCCTCCTCAACCCCCTTATCCTTATAGTATTCATTCTGCTAGCTGTCGCACTTCTAACACTAGTTGAACGAAAAGTTCTCGGCTACATACAATTACGTAAAGGTCCTAACATCGTTGGACCCTACGGACTCCTCCAGCCAATCGCAGACGGCCTAAAACTATTCATAAAAGAACCCGTACATCCCTCCACTTCCTCACCAGTTCTATTCCTACTCACCCCTATACTAGCCCTCACTCTTGCACTAACCCTCTGAACTCCCATTCCTTTACCATTCCCCATAGCAGACCTTAATCTTGGTATTCTCTTCATTTTAGCCCTTTCTAGCCTAGCAGTATATTCTATTCTCGGCTCAGGATGAGCTTCAAATTCAAAATATGCACTCATTGGGGCCCTCCGGGCTGTCGCCCAAACTGTCTCCTACGAAGTAAGCCTTGGACTCATCCTACTAAATGCTATCATCTTCACAGGAGGCTTTACCCTACAAACATTCAGCACCGCCCAAGAAAGTACATGATTAATCTTACCCACCTGACCCTTAGCCGCAATATGGTACATTTCAACCCTAGCAGAAACCAACCGAGCCCCATTCGACCTGACCGAAGGCGAGTCTGAACTCGTCTCCGGCTTCAATGTAGAATATGCAGGAGGTCCTTTTGCCCTATTTTTTCTTGCCGAATACGCCAACATCTTCCTAATAAACACCCTGTCCGCCATCCTCTTCCTCGGCACTTCCATCTTCCACCTCACACCCGAACTCACCACTACCAACCTTATAATTAAAACTACCCTTCTCTCAGTCCTCTTCCTCTGAGTTCGAGCCTCCTACCCCCGATTCCGCTATGACCAACTCATGCACTTAATCTGAAAAAACTTCCTCCCCCTCACCCTAGCCTTGGTAATTTGACATTTAGCCCTTCCCATCGCACTAACAGGACTCCCCCCGCAACTATAACCGGAGCTGTGCCTGAATTAAAGGGTCACTTTGATAGAGTGAATCATGAAGGTTAAAACCCTTCCCGCTCCTTAGAAAGAAGGGACTCGAACCCTACCTGAAGAGATCAAAACTCTTAGTGCTTCCACTACACCACTTCCTAGTAAAGTCAGCTAAAAAAGCTTTTGGGCCCATACCCCAAACATGTTGGTTAAACTCCTTCCTTTACTAATGAACCCTTACATCTTAGCTACCCTTCTCTTTGGACTAGGCCTAGGAACCACAATTACATTTGCAAGCTCTCACTGACTCCTTGCCTGGATAGGCCTTGAACTTAACACCCTCGCTATCATTCCACTAATAGCTCAACTCCATCACCCCCGAGCAGTTGAAGCCACTACAAAATATTTCCTTACCCAAGCCGCTGCCGCAGCCACCCTACTATTCGCAAGCATTACTAACGCTTGACTTACAGGCCAATGAGAAATCCAACAACTCTCCCACCCACTTCCTGCCACTATAATTACACTTGCCCTAGCACTTAAAATCGGCCTTGCCCCCCTCCACGCATGACTCCCCGAAGTCCTCCAAGGCCTCGACCTCACCACTGGACTTATCTTATCCACTTGACAAAAACTCGCCCCCTTCGCCCTCCTCCTACAAATCCAACCCACTAACTCGACCATGCTTATCCTCTTAGGCTTAATATCAACCCTCGTTGGAGGTTGAGGGGGCTTAAACCAAACACAACTACGAAAAATCCTAGCCTACTCATCAATCGCCCACCTAGGCTGAATAATTCTTGTTTTACAATTCTCTCCTTCCCTCACACTTCTTGCTCTCCTAACATATATCATCATAACATCTTCCACATTTCTAATCTTTAAACTCAATAAAGCCACTAACATCAATACACTAGCCACATCATGAACAAAAAGCCCCGCCCTAACCTCACTCACACCCCTAATCCTCCTCTCACTAGGAGGCCTCCCTCCTCTTACAGGCTTTATACCAAAATGACTAATCCTACAAGAACTCACCAAACAAGAACTAGCCCCAGCCGCCACCCTAGCAGCCCTAACAGCCCTCCTCAGCCTATACTTCTACCTTCGCCTATCCTACGCCATAACCCTTACTATTTCCCCCAACAACCTCACAGGCACAACCCCCTGACGCCTTCCCTCCTCACAAACTACACTTCCCCTAGCCATTTCAACCTCACTTTCCATCTGCCTCCTTCCACTCACACCAGCCATAACATCACTACTAATTACTTAGAGGCTTAGGATAGCATCCAGACCAAGGGCCTTCAAAGCCCCAAGCGGGAGTGAAAATCTCCCAGCCCCTGATAAGACTTGCAGGACACTAACCCACATCTTCTGCATGCAAAACAGACACTTTAATTAAGCTAAAGCCTTTCACTAGATAGGAAGGCCTCGATCCTACAAACTCTTAGTTAACAGCTAAGCGCCCAAACCAGCGAGCATCTATCTATCTTTCCCCGCCCCGACTTAAAAGGCGGGGAAAGCCCCAGCAGGTATTAGCCTGCGACTTTAGATTTGCAATCTAATATGTTCGACACCTCAGGGCTTGATAGAAAGAGGAATTAAACCTCTGTTTATGGGGCTACAATCCACCGCTTAACTCTCAGCCATCCTACCTGTGGCAATCACACGTTGATTTTTCTCGACTAATCACAAAGATATCGGCACCCTTTATCTAGTATTTGGTGCTTGAGCCGGAATAGTGGGTACTGCACTAAGCCTACTAATTCGAGCAGAACTAAGCCAACCAGGCTCTCTCCTCGGAGACGATCAAATTTACAACGTTATTGTTACCGCACATGCCTTTGTAATAATTTTCTTTATAGTTATACCAATCATGATTGGAGGCTTTGGAAACTGACTAATTCCACTAATGATTGGCGCCCCCGACATAGCCTTTCCCCGAATAAATAATATGAGCTTCTGACTTCTTCCCCCCTCATTCCTCCTTCTCCTGGCCTCCTCTGGCGTTGAAGCTGGTGCTGGAACAGGATGAACTGTTTATCCTCCACTAGCGGGAAACCTAGCGCATGCTGGTCCATCTGTTGATTTAACAATCTTTTCACTTCACCTGGCCGGTGTGTCCTCAATCCTTGGGGCAATCAACTTTATCACTACCATTATTAACATAAAACCCCCAGCCATCTCCCAATATCAAACACCCCTATTTGTATGAGCCCTTCTAATTACCGCTGTCCTTCTTCTCCTGTCCCTTCCAGTTCTTGCTGCCGGAATCACAATACTTCTAACTGACCGAAACTTAAATACAACCTTCTTTGACCCTGCGGGAGGAGGAGACCCCATTCTTTACCAACACCTATTTTGATTCTTTGGTCATCCAGAAGTATATATTCTGATCCTCCCCGGATTTGGCATGATTTCCCATATCGTTGCTTACTATGCTGGTAAAAAAGAACCCTTCGGATATATGGGTATAGTATGGGCTATAATGGCCATCGGTCTCTTAGGGTTCATCGTATGGGCCCATCACATGTTTACCGTCGGCATGGACGTAGACACACGAGCCTACTTCACCTCCGCTACAATAATTATTGCCATCCCCACCGGAGTAAAAGTCTTTAGCTGACTAGCCACACTTCATGGTGGCTCCATTAAATGAGAAACCCCTCTCCTCTGAGCCCTGGGCTTCATCTTCCTCTTCACCGTAGGAGGCCTAACAGGAATCGTCCTAGCTAATTCTTCATTAGACATTATGCTCCACGACACATACTATGTAGTCGCACATTTCCACTACGTCCTCTCAATAGGCGCTGTCTTTGCAATCGTTGCTGGGTTCGTTCACTGATTTCCCCTATTTTCAGGCTACACACTCCACAGCACATGAACTAAAATTCACTTCGTAGTTATGTTCGTGGGTGTCAACCTTACCTTCTTCCCACAACACTTCCTTGGACTAGCAGGCATGCCTCGTCGATACTCTGACTATCCAGATGCCTACACCCTTTGAAATACAATTTCCTCCATCGGCTCAATAATCTCCCTAGTAGCAGTCATCATGTTCCTCTTTATTATTTGAGAGGCTTTTGCTGCCAAACGAGAGGTACTGTCCGTTGAATTAACAACAACAAATGCAGAATGACTACACGGCTGCCCGCCCCCCTATCACACCTTTGAAGAGCCAGCATTCGTTCAAGTACAACAAACACCTAGCCTAAACTAACCTAACAAATATACGAGAAAGAAGGGAATTGAACCCCTATAAATTGGTTTCAAGCCAACCACATAACCACTCTGTCACTTTCTTTATAAAACACTAGTAAAATAGAAAATTACACTGCCTTGTCAAGGCAGAATTGTGAGTTAAACTCTCGCGTGTTTTACAACAATGGCACATCCCTCCCAACTAGGATTCCAAGATGCAGCTTCACCTGTGATAGAAGAACTTCTTCACTTCCATGACCACGCCCTAATAATCGTATTTTTAATTAGCACCTTTGTGCTTTATATTATTGTGGCAATAGTAACCACTAAACTCACTAATAAATTCATCTTAGATTCCCAAGAAATTGAAATCATCTGAACCCTCCTCCCCGCCATCATCCTTATCCTTATTGCACTTCCCTCCCTCCGAATCCTCTACTTAATAGACGAAATCAACGACCCACATCTAACAATCAAAGCCATAGGCCATCAATGATACTGAAGCTACGAATACACCGACTACGAGGACCTTGGCTTTGACTCCTACATAATCCCAACACAAGATTTAACTCCCGGACAATTCCGCCTTCTAGAAGCTGACCACCGAATAGTAGTCCCAGTTGAATCTCCAATTCGAATCCTGGTCTCAGCAGAAGATGTACTCCACTCATGAGCTGTTCCCAGCCTGGGGGTAAAAATAGACGCAGTCCCTGGACGTCTAAATCAAACAGCTTTCATTGCATCCCGACCAGGGGTATTTTACGGACAATGCTCCGAAATCTGCGGTGCAAACCACAGCTTTATACCAATTGTAGTAGAAGCAGTCCCACTAGAACATTTTGAAAACTGATCCTCCCTAATACTTGAAGACGCTTCGCTAAGAAGCTAAACAGGGAACAGCGCTAGCCTTTTAAGCTAGAGATCGGTGACTCCCAACCACCCTTAGCGAGATGCCACAACTCAATCCCTCACCTTGATTCGCCATCCTAATTTTCTCCTGACTAATCTTCCTAACAATTATTCCCCCAAAAGTTCTAGCACACTCCTTTCCAAACGAGCCCGCCCCACAAAGCACCAAGACACTTAAAACAGAACCCTGAAACTGACCATGACACTAAGCTTCTTCGACCAATTTATGAGCCCCACATATCTAGGAATTCCACTAATCGCGCTAGCCCTAAGTTTACCCTGAGTACTTTACCCCAAACCTTCAGCGCGCTGACTAAATAACCGCCTACTCACCCTCCAAGGGTGATTTATTAACCGCTTCACCCAACAGATCTTCCAACCCTTAAGCCTAGGAGGTCACAAATGAGCCACCTTACTAACCTCCCTAATACTTTTCCTTATTACGCTAAACATGTTAGGCCTATTACCCTACACCTTTACACCTACAACACAATTATCCCTCAACATAGCCTTTGCCGTCCCCCTATGACTTGCTACCGTAATCATTGGCATGCGAAACCAACCAACTCATGCATTAGGCCATCTTTTACCAGAAGGCACACCAACCCTCCTCATCCCTATCCTCATCATTATCGAGACAATCAGTCTATTTATCCGACCCCTAGCCCTGGGAGTGCGGCTAACAGCGAACTTAACAGCCGGCCATCTCCTAATTCAACTCATTGCCACTGCTGCATTCGTCCTCCTCCCTCTGATACCAACAGTTGCACTACTAACAGCCACCCTCCTACTTCTACTAACACTTCTAGAAGTAGCCGTAGCCATAATTCAAGCTTACGTATTTGTCCTCCTCTTAAGCCTCTATCTACAAGAAAACGTCTAATGGCCCATCAAGCACACGCATATCACATAGTAGACCCCAGCCCATGGCCCCTTACAGGAGCCGTAGCCGCCCTCCTTATAACATCCGGTTTAGCAGTCTGAATACACTTCCATAATATAACACTAATAACACTAGGACTAATTCTTCTTCTTCTAACAATATACCAATGATGACGAGACATCATCCGAGAAGGCACATTCCAAGGACATCACACCCCACCCGTCCAAAAAGGTCTTCGATACGGCATAATCTTATTCATCACCTCCGAAGTATTCTTTTTCCTAGGATTCTTTTGAGCATTCTACCACTCAAGCCTTGCCCCTACACCCGAACTCGGGGGCTGCTGACCCCCCACAGGCATCACAACCCTAGACCCCTTTGAAGTCCCTCTCCTAAACACAGCCGTTCTCCTAGCCTCAGGAGTAACAGTCACCTGAGCACACCACAGCATCATGGAAGGCCACCGAAAAGAAGCTATTCAATCCCTCACCCTAACAATCCTCCTAGGCTTTTACTTTACACTCCTACAAGCAATAGAGTACTATGAAGCCCCCTTTACAATTGCAGACGGAGTATATGGCTCCACATTTTTTGTCGCCACAGGCTTCCACGGACTTCACGTCATTATCGGCTCTTCCTTCCTAGCCGTCTGCCTACTACGACAAGTTCAATACCACTTTACATCAGAACACCATTTCGGATTTGAAGCCGCTGCCTGATACTGACACTTCGTAGACGTCGTTTGACTGTTCCTCTACATCTCAATCTACTGATGAGGCTCATATTTTTCTAGTATTAAAGCTAGTACATGTGACTTCCAATCACCTAGTCTTGGTTAAAATCCAAGGAAAAATAATGAACTTAGTCACAACAACTCTCTCTATCTCCATTGTACTCTCTACCCTTCTAGCCCTCATCTCCTTCTGACTCCCCCAAATAACCCCGGACCATGAAAAACTCTCACCATACGAATGTGGCTTTGACCCCCTAGGATCGGCCCGTCTACCCTTTTCCCTCCGATTCTTCCTTGTGGCAATCCTCTTCCTCCTCTTTGACCTAGAAATCGCCCTTCTCCTACCGCTCCCATGAGGAGATCAACTTTCCTCCCCCCTCACAACATTCACTTGAGCCCTCGCCATCCTTACCCTACTCACCCTCGGCCTAATCTATGAGTGAATTCAAGGAGGCCTCGAATGGGCTGAATAGGCTGTTAGTTTAAGAAAAACCCTTGATTTCGGCTCAAGAACCTGTGGTTAAAATCCACAACCGTCTAATGACCCCCACTCACTTTGCCTTCTCCTCAATATTCATACTAGGACTGGCAGGCCTAGCATTACACCGAACACACCTTCTCTCCGCCCTCCTGTGCTTAGAAGGAATAATACTATCGCTATTTATCGCTCTGTCCCTATGAACACTAGAACTAAACTCAACTAGTTTCTCAGCCTCCCCCATGCTACTACTAGCCTTCTCAGCCTGCGAAGCAAGCGCAGGTCTCGCCCTTCTAGTTGCCACCGCCCGCACCCACGGCACCGATCGACTCCAAAGCCTCAACCTCCTACAATGCTAAAAATTCTCATCCCCACCATCATGCTTATCCCAACTACCTGAGTTACCCCTGCCAAACAACTCTGGTCCACCACACTAACCTACAGCCTAATTATTTCCTTCTCCAGCCTAACTTGATTAAAATCAACAGACACTGGCTGGTCCTTCCTTAACCCATACATAGCAACCGACCCCCTATCAACCCCACTCCTTGTTCTAACCTGCTGACTTCTCCCCCTAATAATTCTTGCAAGCCAAAACCATACCTCCTCCGAGCCTATCAATCGACAACGCATATACATCACACTCCTCACATCCTTACAAATTTTCCTAATTCTAGCTTTCAGCGCAACCGAAATCATTATGTTCTACATTATATTTGAAGCCACATTAATCCCGACCCTCATCATTATCACTCGATGGGGGAACCAAACGGAACGTCTAAACGCAGGAACTTACTTCTTATTTTACACCCTAGCAGGCTCTCTCCCCCTCCTCGTCGCTCTCCTCCTCCTCCAAAACAACTCCGGCACTCTTTCCCTCCTCACACTTCAATACACTCCCTCCATACAACTCTCATCTTTCGCAGATAAACTATGATGAGCCGGCTGCTTATTAGCCTTTCTAGTAAAAATACCCCTCTACGGAGCACATCTCTGACTCCCCAAAGCCCACGTTGAAGCCCCAATTGCCGGCTCCATAGTCCTTGCCGCCGTCCTACTAAAACTAGGGGGGTACGGAATAATGCGCATAATAATTATATTAGAACCCCTCACTAAAGAACTCAGCTACCCCTTCATTGTCCTCGCCCTCTGAGGAGTAATCATGACAGGCTCAATCTGCCTCCGCCAACCCGACCTAAAGTCACTAATCGCCTACTCATCAGTCAGCCACATAGGCCTCGTAGCAGCAGGAATTCTCATCCAAACCCCCTGAGGATTTACCGGTGCCCTCATCCTCATAATCGCTCATGGACTTACCTCCTCCGCCCTATTCTGCTTAGCAAACACAAACTATGAACGAACTCACAGCCGAACCATGATCTTAGCTCGAGGACTTCAAATAATCTTACCTTTAATAACCGCCTGATGATTTATCGCTAGCCTTGCCAACCTCGCCCTCCCTCCCCTACCCAATCTAATGGGGGAATTAATAATTATCACTTCACTATTCAACTGATCCTGATGAACCATCGCACTAACAGGAACCGGAACCCTTATCACTGCAGGCTATTCACTGTACATATTTCTTATAACCCAACGAGGACCCCTCCCCTCCCACATCACTGCTCTCGAACCCACCCACTCTCGAGAACACCTACTAATAGCTCTCCATCTCTTACCCCTCCTCCTTCTAATCCTCAAGCCCGAATTAATCTGAGGCTGAACAACCTGTAGATATAGTTTAACAAAAACATTAGATTGTGATTCTAAAAACAGAGGTTAAAACCCCCTTATCCACCGAGAGAGGCCTATAGCAACAAAGACTGCTAATCTTTGCCCCCTTGGTTAAATTCCAAGGCTCACTCGAACAGCTTCTAAAGGATAACAGCTCATCCATTGGTCTTAGGAACCAAAAACTCTTGGTGCAAATCCAAGTAGCAGCTATGCACCACACCCCTATCATAATAACATCTAGTCTAATTACAATCTTTCTCCTACTATCATACCCTGTTTTTACAACCCTCACCCCCCAACTACACCCGCCCAACTGAGCTTTAGACAAAGTAAAAACAGCTATCAAATTAGCCTTTTTTATCAGCCTCCTCCCCCTATTCCTATTTCTCCAAGAAGGTACTGAAACCATCATTACCAGCTGATCCTGAACAAACACCCTTACCTTCGACATCAACATCAGCCTAAAATTTGACATCTATTCCATCATTTTTACTCCCGTAGCCCTATATGTTACCTGGTCCATTCTCGAATTTGCCTCCTGATACATACACACCGACCCGTACATAAACCGATTTTTCAAATACCTGCTAATCTTCCTCATCGCTATAATTATTCTGGTGACAGCAAACAACATATTCCAACTCTTCATCGGTTGAGAAGGGGTAGGAATCATATCATTCTTACTCATCGGCTGATGATATGGGCGAGCCGATGCAAACACTGCAGCCCTCCAAGCTGTAATTTATAACCGAGTAGGGGACATTGGCTTAATCTTCGCCATAGCATGAATCGCAACAAACCTCAACTCCTGAGAATTACAACAAGTATTCTCCGCAGCTAAAAACCTCGATCTCACCTTCCCTCTAATTGGATTAATCATCGCAGCCACAGGTAAATCAGCCCAATTTGGCCTCCACCCCTGACTCCCCTCTGCCATAGAAGGCCCCACACCGGTCTCTGCCCTACTGCACTCAAGTACCATAGTTGTGGCAGGCATTTTCCTACTAATCCGTATAAGCCCCCTCCTACAAAATAATCAAACCGCCCTCACCATTTGCCTCTGCCTGGGCGCTATCACCACCCTATTTACTGCAACCTGCGCCCTCACCCAAAACGACATCAAAAAAATCGTTGCTTTCTCAACATCCAGTCAATTAGGCCTAATAATAGTAACCATCGGACTAAATCAACCACAACTCGCCTTCCTTCACATCTGCACCCATGCCTTCTTCAAAGCAATACTCTTCCTCTGCTCCGGCTCCATCATCCACAGCCTAAATGACGAACAGGACATCCGAAAAATAGGAGGCATACATCACCTCACACCCTTCACATCCTCCTGCTTAACAATCGGTAGCCTTGCTCTCACAGGCACCCCCTTCCTAGCAGGCTTCTTCTCTAAAGATGCCATCATCGAAGCCCTCAACACATCCTACCTAAACGCCTGAGCCCTAACATTAACCCTATTAGCCACCTCACTTACAGCTGTCTACAGCCTCCGAGTAATCTTCTTTGTATCCATAGGGTATCCCCGATTTAATTCTTTCTCCCCCATCAATGAAAATACCCCAACAGTAATCAACCCCATCAAACGACTAGCCTGAGGCAGCATCATCGCAGGCCTCCTTATCACCTCCAACATTACTCCCCTAAAAACTCCAATCATAACTATACCGCTCCTACTAAAAACAGCCGCCCTCGCCGTCACAATTATAGGACTATTAACTGCTCTAGAACTTGCCTCCCTAACTAGCAAACAACTCAAACCCACACCCACCCTTCCCCTCCACCATTTCTCCAACATACTAGGATTTTTTCCCATAATTATTCACCGCCTCACCCCAAAACTTAACCTTCTCCTAGGACAAACCATCGCCTCCCAAATAATTGACCAAACCTGACTAGAAAAAGTCGGTCCAAAAGCAGCCTACTCTCTTAACTCCCCACTAATCACAACAACCAACAACATCCAACAAGGCATAATCAAAACCTACCTCTCCCTCTTCTTCTTCACCTTCTTCCTCGCCCTAATAACACTCCTCCACTAAACAGCCCGAAGAGCTCCCCGACCCAAACCCCGTGTCAATTCCAAAACTACAAACAACGTCAACAACAACACTCATGCCCCTAAAACCAACATACCACCCCCCACAGAATATACCAACGCTACCCCTCCCACATCCCCTCGAAACACAGAAAACTCACTAAATTCATCTGCTGAAATCAAAGAACCCTCATATCAACCTCCCCAAAACATACACGCCGACACACACACCCCAAAAACATAAACTACCACCACACCCAAAACAGGTCAACTTCCCCAACTCTCCGGATAAGGCTCAGCAGCAAGAGCTGCCGAATACGCAAACACAACCAATATTCCCCCCAAATAAATTAAAAATAAAATTAATGATAAAAAAGACCCCCCGCAACCCACTAAAACTCCACATCCCACCCCAGCTACCGCTACCAACCCTAAAGCTGCAAAATAAGGAGAGGGATTAGCAGCAACCGCCGCCAATCCTAAAACTAGACTAAACAAAAATATAAGCATGACATAGGCCATAGTTTCTACCAGGACTTTAACCAGGACTAATGACTTGAAAAACCACCGTTGTTATTCAACTACAAAAACACTAATGGCTAACCTTCGAAAATCCCACCCCCTCCTAAAAATCGCAAATGATGCACTAGTAGATCTCCCTGCTCCCTCCAACATTTCCGTCTGATGAAACTTCGGCTCCTTACTTGGACTCTGTCTCATTGCCCAAATCCTTACAGGCCTCTTCCTCGCTATACACTACACATCAGATATTGCCACAGCCTTTTCATCCGTCGCCCACATTTGCCGAGATGTGAACTATGGCTGACTTATTCGAAACATACACGCTAACGGCGCATCCTTCTTTTTCATCTGCATCTACCTCCACATCGGACGCGGACTCTACTACGGCTCATACCTTTACAAAGAAACATGAAACATTGGAGTCATTCTCCTCCTACTAGTCATAATAACTGCATTTGTAGGTTACGTACTCCCCTGAGGCCAAATATCATTCTGAGGTGCCACTGTCATTACTAACCTTCTCTCCGCAATCCCCTACATCGGTAACTCCCTCGTCCAATGAATCTGAGGGGGCTTCTCAGTAGACAACGCCACCCTAACCCGATTCTTTGCATTCCATTTCCTCTTCCCATTCATCATCGCAGCTATAACAATAATCCACCTTATTTTTCTCCACGAAACCGGATCAACTAATCCCACAGGACTAAACTCAGACGCCGACAAAATCTCATTCCACCCCTACTTTTCCTACAAAGATCTATTAGGCTTTGCAGTATTATTAATTGCTCTAATCTCATTAGCACTCTTTGCTCCCAACCTCCTAGGAGACCCAGACAACTTCACCCCCGCCAACCCCCTCGTCACTCCCCCACACATCAAACCTGAGTGATATTTCCTATTTGCTTACGCAATTTTACGATCTATCCCTAACAAACTAGGAGGCGTCCTTGCTCTCCTTTTCTCCATCCTCATCCTCATGCTCGTCCCAATTCTTCACACCTCCAAACAACGAACCCTTACCTTCCGACCCCTCGCACAATTCCTATTCTGACTTCTAGTTGCAGACGTAGCCATCTTAACTTGAATCGGAGGAATACCTGTAGAACATCCTTTCGTAATTATCGGACAGATTGCATCATTCCTCTACTTCTTTATTTTCCTCATTCTAACCCCCATTACCGGTTGATTAGAAAACAAAGTACTTAAATAACAGTGCACTAGTAGCTCAGCGCCAGAGCACCGGTCTTGTAAACCGGACGTCGAAGGTTGAAATCCTTCCTACTGCTCAAAGAAAGAGGATTTTAACCCCCACCCCTAACTCCCAAAGCTAGGATTCTTAAATTAAACTATTCTTTGACCGAGCTCTGCCTCAATACAGTGCATATATGTAATTACACCATATATTTATATTAAACTATCAATAGATGGTTTACGTTCATTTAATGTAAACTTAAACATAACATGTATCAACACATATGATTTAGTCATACACAAGAAATACTTACATAAACCATAAAAATTCTTTATCAAACAAACTTATGATTTAACAATAATTTGGGGACATTTAAGACCGAACACAAATCTCCACTAGTCAAGATATACCAAACACTCAACATCTCGACAAGCAAGAATATTTTAATGTAGTAAGAGCCCACCATCAGTTGATTTCTCAATGTTAATAATCCTTGAAGGTCAGGGACAGAAATCGTGGGGGTTTCACTTAGTGAACTATTCCTGGCATCTGGTTCCTATTTCAGGTCCATAAGTTGGGCTACACCCCATACTTTTCTTGACGCTGGCATAAGTTAATGGCGAGAATACATACTCCTCGTTACCCACCATGCCGGGCGTTACGTCCAGAGTGTCAGTGGTTCTTTTTTTTTTCTCCTTTTCATTAGCATTTCACAGTGCACACTAAAGAATTATTATAAGGTTGAACATATTCTCTGTTCGACTTAATAATTAATTAATGGTACAAAGATATGGATTTAAAAGAATTGCATAACTGATTTCAAGAGCATAAAGTACTAGTATTAACTCCTAAAATCCCTGTCACACCCGGTTTCTTCACGCCTAAACCCCCCCTACCCCCCCATAACTCCTCACATGTCTAATACTCCCGTAAACCCCCCGGAAACAGGAAAACATCAAGAAGCCTTATCCCTTGCTGAATGTGTGTATATTATATTATTACAATATTGCACAT